GGACGCTTTTTTCTTAGTTTTATTTTCACATCGCTTGGTCAGAAAAAAGAATATGTGAGAGAATTCTAGGAATTGCGCATTCAATTCAATGATACATTCATTATATGAATATTAATAATTACATGAATAATGAGATTCTCTATATTATTTAATATAGAATTTGAATAATATATATTAATAGATAAGAAATAAAAATTTGAATATTCGAAATATAATATTAATATAGAATCTTATAAATATAGAGAATAAATGAATATAGATAAGATAGAGATATAAGCGGGTAGCGGGAATCGAACCCGCATCGTTAGCTTGGAAGGCTAGGGGTTATAGTCGACGTTGATTTATCATTTTTAACGTCTCTAATTCAAAACCGAACGTGAAACTTTGGTTTCATTCGGCTCCTTTATGCAAGATGGACAAATTTCACATATCTCAGATGGGAACTAAATTACAAAATCAAAAAAATTTCGGCCCATAACATCTATGTCAGCTTTTCTGTTTGAATGCATTCAAAACAACCCGCTTTATAGATGATCCCTATAGAAGAGTGGGATTATAATTCTAACGATCTTTCTGGTTGCTTCGTTCTCTATTTCTATTTGAAAGAATCCTTAGGAAAAGCATTTTGTTTCCACCGAGCTAAAACAATATAATATGTCGATGTCTCTAGTAAACCAAAGACATCGTTTCATAGCTATTTTGCCTCAATCTCTTTTATACAAATAAAAAATTGAAGATTTAGTTACGATTAGAAAGACGCCCTTCTCTCTTTATCCATGGATCCTTTACTCATACTCATTCAATTGGAAGTATTGATCCAATTCAAAAACAAATTATGTTTCGTAATTTAATAATCCAATTTTGTTTTTTTTTTCAATTTCTAATTGACTCTTTTGGATACAAATCACGAGAATATCTATTCTTCCTCGAATCTTTCATTGAGAGGGAAAGGATTAAATCCTTTTAAGAAATAAAGTTTTTGATCGGAATATTAATCAAACCGAAGGACCCCTTAACTATTTAAGGGGTTAATAGAACGAATCACACTTTTACCACTAAACTATACCCGCTACAATGTAATTATTGTATATAAATGGATCTTTTGTCGAACAAAAAATGGGTCATAATTAAAGACGACAGGATCAGAAAAAATCATGAAAATTAGAGCGTTGGCGTACTTTGGTCAAGGAGACTAATGAGATTGGGGAAAGAGGATTCATTTTAATAACTAAATAACACGTTTTTTTCTCTTTTCTTTTGATGGGACAGATACGTCTCGATAAAAATACGTACGCCATAACATAAATTGTGCAAGAATATATGGTTCCATTCTTTCCTTTTTTTTATTCCAGTAGAGTAAATGTAATAAAAAAAGATTAAATAATTAAGAAATGACATTTCGATTCTGTATGATAGGAATAGAAATAGTCTTTATTATGATTGTTATTGAAACAACAACAATCATTTTTGTTTCAAATTCAAATAAAATTAAAGAACTTTTTTCTATGATTCATTGGAACAAAAAAGGCCCGGCGAGGTACTGACCGGGCCAGGCCATGGAAGTCAAAAAGGCTCTTGCAGACGAAGTCAAAGAGGTACCTTTTTTATTATTTATTTAAATTTAAATTATTATTAGTTATTTAGTTTTAGTTAATTTATATATTTATTTTATTATTACTTTATATTTATTACTTATATAATTATAATATAAAATATTCCTTTCTATAATATAGAATTGGGGTATTTAGAATTCTATAGGTAGTTATATATATATGAATTTATATTCGTTGGAATAGTGGAGTGGAGATATCTCTTTCTATCCCTTACTTTATCTAAATGGAATTACTTATTTTTATTTTCTATATTTTTTTCATTTTTTTATATGTCTAGATAATTATATATCTATATAATAATTATATAATGAATAATAAAGAGGTAGAAAGAAAGGGTCTTTTTTCAAGCCTTACTTTTTTGTGTAATGTAACCTAGTAATTATCCTTTTTCGATTGGGGGAGATGGCTGAGTGGACTAAAGCGTCGGATTGCTAATCCGTTGTACGGGTTTTTCGTACCGAGGGTTCGAATCCCTCTCTTTCCGCTTTTGTCAATGCCTTGGTATTTTTTATTTATCTTTCCATTTTTCTTTCGACGAGTCTTTTTTTTATTTAATTTTAATTAATAGTTAAAGATGCGGAATAGCTAAAATACTAAGAACATTTCAAAATCAAGCAAGGAAAACAGAAACTTTATCTTTCTTTTTTATTCTTCACGTCCAGGATTACGTCCTGGATCATTAGATAGGAATCCGAAGATAAAGAGAGAAACAAAGAATATCACTACTGTGTAAACAAATAGTTTGAGAGTAAGCATTACACAATCTCCAAGATCATTTTTTTGGAAAAAAAGAGAATAGATTCTCTGTTTTTATACCACATACCTTATTTTGACACCAAGAAATGGTTTTTCTAAATCTATAGAAATAGAAAAGAATTTTCAGAAATTTATTTGTAATAAGAGTCAAGTCTTTCATTACCAAAATGCTTTTTTCATACCCACAATTAGATATTGTGGGGGACTCTACTAGGTTCTTTCAATGTAAAAAAGTTCCGAATGAGGAACTGGGGTGAGCCCAGACTTCTCGTGGCGATCCAAGAATTTCAGTATTTGAATCGAAGGGTTATATTATAAGACTTATCTGATCTTATCAATTGTTAGAATTTTTTTTTTAGACTAAATCATGAATTTTTCTAGGACAGTATTAAAGATCTCATCGAAAACTTACAGCAGCTTGCCAAACAAAAGCTAAGAGAAAAAATAGCAAAGGTATTACTGGCATAAAATCTACGATTGGATTCAAAAAAGCGTAAGCCTCGGGCAATTTGGCGAAGAAAAAACTACTTGAAGAAAGAGCAGAATTAAGCCAAATACAGATCAAACTAAAGATATTAAGCATAACAAACATTTTGTTCTTTGTTCTTGAAGATAATTGTATTTATTTTGATTGAGTTATTAATATGATGAGTTATTAATAATATAATCTTATTTTGATTTTTTTATTTTGATTTGAAGTTCTATAAGAAAAAATGAGTCAAAAATCAAAATAAGGTAGACCAAAAAAACTTTTCTTTGATTTGAATTAACCCAATCAAAAAGCCTTCAATTCTCAAATCAAAAGAGAATAGAAAAAATCATACTTTCATACAATATCTTAATCGAATTGTATGTAATGATCAATAAATTTCGTTTAATTCTATATCTAAATGTCTCAAAATCTTAGCAACAATCTAATATATTCTATTATATAGATTTGGACTAGAATTGACGAACAACTAATACCAATATTAGTCTTTATTAATGTCGAATAGAAATACAAAATGGGGCGTGGCCAAGTGGTAAGGCAACGGGTTTTGGTCCCGGTATTCGGAGGTTCGAATCCTTCCGTCCCAGAGCATACCTATGATATATATCATATCAGAATATAATATATTATACATATCTGAATAGAATATATCATATCAGAATATAGATTCTCTGTTTTATATCAGAATAAAAGAAAGATTGCCTTTATTTTAAATAACCTTATGTTTTTTTTTAAGAGTAGAATAAGATTAAGATTGATTATAATTTGATTTTTATTTCCTTTTACTATAATGAAAGGTTCTTATCTGAATTCTATCTTTTTCATAAATGGAATCGTGTTCAAATAACACAGATGGAATTGAATCTATTTGTATCCAGGTAAGAGGTAAGACGGGAGCATAGATAAAACCATATTTCTATTTTAGTTAGTTACTCATAAAAAAAAGAAATTAAATTCGTTTTTTGATGTCTTTATTTGTTTGAAATCGTTGATGGTTTAATACGAATATGAATTTATCTCTATTATTATGAAAATGCTATTTTTACTGTAAAACTTTATTCAAATAATGTAATGATATTGAAATAGGTTCAATCAATTTAATCTTTTTACTAATGTCTTATGAGTCTTTGGTACTCGAAGAAGTGTGAAAGTGGTGAATCTGTTTTATCAAGTCACCTCAAAAGGCAGATTCAAAAAAAAGAACTTATTTTGTAGTATTTATTATTTCAATTTTTTTCTATTCTATTCTATATTCTAATATAAAATATAGAAAAAAATTATATATTATAAAAATCTTTATTCCATAATATAGAATATATATGGGGTTAAATTGAATTCTTGCTGAGACTTCTTCAGAAATTACCCATTCATAAAAGTATAGATTACTATGTACCGACCGAACCAATGATTATTCATGATTCCATGATTGAATCAATTACATACTGGTTACAGCAGCCTACTAGAGAAATGTTATGGTAAAACTTCGTTTAAAACGATGTGGTAAAAAGCAACGTGCGACTTGAAGGATATGGTCGGCTGTGGATTCTTACATCCATCATTTTAGATTCATTATATAGGAATGGGGGTGCTCTTGGCTCGACATCGTTTGTTCTGTTTCACTAGAACCCTCCTTTTTTTTTTGGGGGGGGGGGGGTTGCGGTGTAAATAGTACATGATCATGATGAAGCTCGAGTAAAAAGTATTGATTCATTTTTAAAGGGCACGGATCTAGGGTTAGTGTTAATTAATAAGTTGAAACAACTTCGTAAGTCTATTTTCGATAGAAAAATGGAAAGGATCCAATTCTAGCAAGTTTGAAATTTATAAGTAAAATTTCTTGGAATTGGTAAAACTCTTTCGATCAAAAGTGTATCACGCAGGAATCAAATCAAACCTATTTAAATGTTCCTGCTATTCTATATTTCCTTGAAAGGGGCGCTCAACCTACGGGAACTGTTCATGATATTTCAAGGAAGGCGGGAGTTTTTATGGAACTTTGCCTTAATCAACAGATTAAATTGAATTAATGAACTAAAAAAAAACATGGGATTTAAGCTTTCTTTTTTTTACTTATATTGATTGAGGAAACCCAAGCATTGTTATACTTCTCTACGAATTGATTTTTACGCCTACACCCTTTTGTATCTATGTTTATTATCTATATATATAGAGAGTGCCAATTCAATACAAGTCATTAGTTTTTTCTTTTATTTTATTTTTAGATTTTATTATTCAATATTGAAATTGAATTCTTTTTTATTTCAATTTATGGTTCCCGACATTGTGTTCTTTTCTTAATATTCACATTTATATTGACAACTGTGTATCAAACAAATATAATCCGATCGTGAATAAATGTATCTATTTCTCTCTGTTCTATGGACTTGTTTTTTTTTTTTTTACTTTATTCAAACGATGGGTTTATTGGATTTGCTGGGATACAAGAAGTCTTTCTTTTTTTTTTATTGAAAAAAATGGATAAGATAATAATGGATAACATATGAACGAAATCTGTGGGAGTCTAGAAATTTTGACTTGATCTAGATTCCTATCTTAATCTATATTCTTATTTTAGAAGTCATTGTATTTGCATCTAATATGTTCATTTTTTTTATGTTCAGAATCGATTAGAAATATTTTTGCTATTTGAATATTTTGATTGCGTTGTGCAATTCAATCCCTTTTTTGATTCCGATTGGATCTACACATTTTTTTTTCGGGTTGCTAACTCAACGGTAGAGTACTCGGCTTTTAAGTGCGACTAGCATTTTTTACACATTTGTATGAAGCAACGTCTTCGTCGATACCATCGGTAGAGCTTGTAAGACCGCGACTGATCCTGAAAGGAATGAGTGGAAAAAGCAGCATGTCGTATCAACGGATAATTCTGAGAATATTTTATTCTTAGCGGATCGGTCCAAAACTTTGTTTGAATTCTTGACGCTAAAAAAAATAAAATGAAATGAAAGTTGGGTTAAGTGAATAAATGGATAGAGCCCCATGGCTCCAATTCTAGGGAAACAAAAAAAGCAACGAGCTTCTGTTCTTAATTTGAATGATTACCCGATCTAATTACACGTTAAAAATATATTAGTCCTTGATGCGGGAAATGTTGTTCCCATAAGTGGATTATCCATTTTTTTTTTAGAAATCCTAATTATTAGTAGATATTCTCCGTTAGAGTGTGGGGATGAATGTGTAGAAAAAGCAGTATATTGATAAAAAGGTTTTTTTTTTCCAAAATCAAAAGAGCGATTAGGTTGAACAAATAAAGGATCTCGAGCCATCTTGTTATCCTAGAATGCACATAAACCGATTAAATTAGCTGGAAAAAGAGAGAATAAAGAGTCCGTTGATCAGTCTTATCTGTTTCCGGGGTATATATTTATTCTTTTCTTACTATAATAGCCTGTTTTGACCGTATCGTACTATGTGTTATTTAATAACCCAAAACAAAAGAAATCCCCTATCCCTGCTTTAAATCTAATTTCAAATGGAGGAATTTCAAAGATATTTAGAACTCGATAGATTTAGGCAACACGACTTCCTATACCCACTTCTCTTTCGGGAGTATATTTATGCACTTGCTCATGATCATGGTTTCAATAGCTACATGTTGTTGGAAAATATAGGTTATGATAATAAATCTAGTTTACTGATTGTAAAACGTTTAATTACTAGAATGTATCAACATAATTATTTGATGATTTCCGCTAATGATTCTAACCAAAATCAATTTTTTGGGTACAACAAGAATTTGCATTCTCAAATTATATCAGAAGGGTTTGCAGTCATTGTGGAAATTCCATTTTCTCTACGATTAATATCTTCTTTCGAAGGGGCAGAAATCGTAATATCTTACAAATTACGATCCATTCATTCAATATTTCCTTTTTTAGAGGATAAATTACCACATTTAAATTATACGACAGATGTACGAATACCCTACCCCATCCATCTGGAAATCCTGATTCAAACCCTTCGCTCCCGGGTGAAAGATGCCTCTTATTTGCATTTATTGCGGTTCTTTCTTCATCAGTATTCTAATTGGAATATTCTTATTATTATAACTAAATCTATTTCTATTTTTTCAAAAAGTAATCCAAGATTCTTTTTATTCCTATATAATTCTCATATATGTCAATACGAATCCATCTTCCTTTTTCTCGGTAACCAATCTTCTCATTTACGATTAATATCTTCTGGAGTCCTTTTTGAACGACTCTATTTACATAAAAAAATAGAACATTTTGCCGAAGTCTTTGCTAATGATTTTCCGGTCATACCATGCTTCCTCAAGGATCCTTTCATGCATTATGTTAGATATCAAGGAAAATCAATTTTGGCTTCCAAAGATACGCCTCTTCTGATGAATAAATGGAAATATTACCTTGTAAATTTATGGCAATGTCATTTTTATGTGTGGTCTCACCCGGGAAGGATCCATATAAACCAATTATCCAAGCATTCCCTCGACTTTTGGGGTTACTTTTCAAGTGTTCGACTAAATCCTTCAGTGGTGCGGAGTCAAATGCTAGAAAATTCATTTCTAATAAATAATGCTCCCAAGAAGCTCGATATAATAGTTCCAATTATTCCTCTGATTGGATCATTGGCTAAAGCGAGATTTTGTAACGCATT